TTTTAATTTCCCCAATTATAGAAAATCTCCCACTATTTGCTCTCATTCTTCATCGAATCATATAAATCAATTTAGCAATAATGGAATTTCGATTCTTTTTACTGAATCACATGAAATTTGACCTAACTTCGGATATGAAATGTATGAAACATCTATGAACAGAGGAATAAATAGAATTTTATACTCAAATTGGAATTTGCAAGAAAGAATAAAAATTCTAAAAGGAAAGGAATTGAAAAATGACACTTAGACTTATGGAGTTTTTTATAGAATATAAAAAAAAGGATTCAATTTCTACCATTATTATGATATTACATATTCCAATTCGATTGGATACCAGAAGAATAAATGAATTCGAGATTTGATCTGTTCGATGAGATAAAGACCTAACCTAATAATCAGAAACAATATAGAATTGATTTTTTTTAGCACTTAACCTTTTCACGGATTCAATTGTTCAAAAAGGAATTAGAATTCGCAGACAAGAGAGATGTTTTTACCTATTTTATTTAGTATAATTTGTAGAATACGATTGAAGTGCGTAACGTAACGGAATAAGGCTTGTATTTATTAAACATGTGCCGATATAACTCTAGCTATAGCTAGAGTTATCTATGTCTCTTCCTTTCCTTTATTACAGTCCTATTCGTTCGGGACAGCACATGTCGTATTCAATTTGGATTTTCTATTCAATCGAAAAATTGTCAAAACAAAATTGAAGAGTGATAATTTCCTGAAAATTATCTTTTTCTATAGGCATTATATACAGATAAGATACCTGATTAGATAATATCTGTCTAACAATTTATGTTCTAGGGTTTACATATACTGATAATTGCTGGTATAATTGAAAGGGAGAAGGATTTTTTTTTTTTTTTTGAAAAAAAAAATGAATACTGATTAGTTATGTATCAATTTGGCTTTTCTTATTCTTATCTCATTAGGAAAAAACCATTTTAGATTCAAATTAAAGAATTGTTCATGAATTAATAGTTACTAGTTAACGGTTCCGATTTGTCGTGAATTTTGGCTTTTGTGACTGAAAGTGCACGTTTGTTTTTTCAATAGAAAAAAGGGGAAGGATCCCTTTTAAGAATGGGATTAAGTAAAACCGAATTTAAGATAAAAAAAAAAGCAGTTTAGAACCTCCCCCTTTTTTATTTTTTTGGGGGGTATTCTCGTATAGTTATTTTGTATCGTTTTGGCGGCATGGCCGAGCGGTAAGGCGGGGGACTGCAAATCCTTTTTCCCCAGTTCAAATCCGGGTGTCGCCTGATCGACACGAAATAGCTTATTCCGTTTTGCTAATATAAAACTTGACAATTTTTTTTCCAGCGGGGGAAAAGGACTCTTGAGACTTCCTTGATTCTAAATTCTAAGCATCTGGAGGTTTTGTTCTCTAAAATGCTGTAGATCCTTGCGCCCGGGATTCAAGGAAAGATTCTAGTAGTGAAAAGGAATCGGTAAATCTTGATATGATAGTCTTTCCACTCCACTACTAATGTAGTGTCCGTCTCATTTTTTCATTTTTTTTTATAAAAAAAATAAATTAAAATAATAATTATAAAAAAAAAATGAATATAAAAATATAAAATATAAAAAAAAGAGATTCTTTCTTTTTTGTAACCCATAGTAAAAGAATTTAATAGGCTGTTTTCCGATTGTTTTACAGAGACAATTGGGGAGGCGGTAAGGATTAGATCAAATGGAAATAGGAGTATGCGAAGTGATCTATCTTGATTCTATATATATATATTTTTTTTCTTTTTACTTAATGAGATGGAAGGCAACAAAAGAAAACATAGGTCTTATTATTCATGCCTTTAATACTTCCAAGGATGTCTCCGGATATTTTGTTTGTGTTTAATGTTTTCCGATTATACGAGAAATCATATATGAACTTGTTATATGTTTTAATTGGATTTATTGAATTCTTCCGTCAATGGTCTTAGGCCAGAATCCCTTTAATCCCTTTTTGACTCTGTGCCAGTGATTCCACTATTATTAGTGAACAATAATGACAAAAATTCCTTCATATTGATAGAGATAGGAGACAGAATTTACATGGATATAGTAAGTCTCGCTTGGGCTGCTTTAATGGTAGTCTTTACATTTTCCCTTTCACTCGTAGTATGGGGAAGAAGTGGACTCTAAAGATACTACTAATTGAATTGAGGGATCAAACTCAAACTGTATCAATTGTTTTATAGATGGGTTCTCCAATTTTTTTGATTTCACTATTTAATTTAATTTGAATTCATTAATTCCATTTCAAAATTGAATTCAAAAATATCTGCATTTCGAAATTATATTGAAGTCTAGTGAAGTAATGTATTCTCTGGATAATATAGAAATAGAAAATACTCTTTCAATCAAACAAATATTTCAATTATTCCCATGTTCGTATTTTGAAAGTCAAGGGAATACAAATAATAGGAAAAAAATTGGAAATTTATTCCAACCGAATTCTTCCTAAAATTGATATTTCGATGAACTGGCTCTTACGAAAGTTATATATGGACAATGAAGAACCGTGGAACTCCTTTTTTTTATTCTCCCCTTTCAACCAACTTTTTTCATTTCAAAGAGAAAAGAAAAAAGTTCTGTTATTAGTTATTAAGCGAATACACACTTTCTATAGGAAAGAAGATAGACATAGTGGTTGTCTAAGGCTAACGAGATACTACACAATAATAAGATATTGACGTTGCCTTGGGCGAGTCACATATTACGTGCTTACCGCTTGTTTTATTATTTGTTTTATTATTTGAGTTTAGAAATTGGATTTATGCTTTATTGAACTCATTTCATGGTTCAACTGTTTAAAATCGGTTGGGTTTTCCTAATCTTTTGGCGAAATAGGAAAAAGTTTCCCATAGAACCCCTGGATCATCTGTCAACTATTTAATCAATTTCGAAATGCTAAAAAGATTACTTGATTTTTTTTTTATATGATAACAGGATTGGTCTTGAAAATAATTCGAAATCCGAAAATTCGAATCGGAAGAATAAAATAAGAGTTGCCTTTTGATTATTTCAGATTGATTGGAACCAATACAAATCAAATAGATGAAACAAAGAAATAAAATTGGGATGCTGTGTACATTACATATACGTGATTGCTAGTCTATATATGACTATATATATTTTAGATTGATCCATATTAAACCTCTATCCTTATATCTATCCTTATAGAATAGAGTCAAACTTTCTACACTAAAATAATAGATGGTAGAAAGAAATAGATTTTATTTCTATCTACCATACTATCAGATTTCATAGAATACTGATGATTCTAGTCCGATCATTTCATTTAAGACTAAGACCCTAAATTGAAATCCTTTTTTCATTTTTTTCTTCAATCATTGCATTGATGCATTGATAAGAACTAAGAAGTCAAGTTTAAGTCAAATTAATCACTTTGACTTACTGTTTTTACGTATATTATAAGTAAAAAGGCAGTAGGAACTAGAATGAACAGTGCAGTAGCAATAAATGCAAGAATATTGACTTCCATAATCTCATCGTTTCATTTCTCTTTAATTCGCAATAACTCGGGATTTAATCCCATAGAGATGATAAATCTTTCGTCATTAATTTCAATGGTATAAATTACATCTCGATGATATCGAATCGGATCAATATCATGAATAACAATATCTGAGCTATCAAATCGATTCATCGTCGAGAATTGAATAGTATAACATAGGAAGATCTTTTATCCATACCAAATTCAAAAATTTTATTTCTGATCCAATCAATAATTTCTTTCCTTTTTTTTTAAGAGTTTGGTCTTTCTTCGGCGGAACCCTTATCTTAAATTCTTAAATTAATCTTCAATTCTTAAATTAAACTAAAAAAAAAAGAAAAAAAAAAAAAAGAGGGATCCCTGTTAGGAATGAAATTCTGTTTGTTATTTTGACTCCCTTTCACAGAAAATAGAGAAATGAATTGATGTATTTTTTTATTGGATTTGTATCCATCGGGACTGACGGGGCTCGAACCCGCAGCTTCCGCCTTGACAGGGCGGTGCTCTGACCAATTGAACTACAATCCCAGGGAGAAAAAAGCGTACAGCATATAGATTCTTACGATTTCATTCAAACCTTTTTTTCTATTCTATTTCGATTTTAGATTCGAATCGTCGTGTTGTAACTGACATAGGCAGGACCGATATATTGATATCTATATAGATATACACTTTAGCGAAATCGACACGAATTACTAGTAATCTTTTCGTTATTGCCAAATCGATTGAAAAAAAAATCTTTCAATTTCAAGGAATCAATGAAAATAAAAACGAGTCATTTTTTTTTATTTACTTTACTCCCTTCCTTAGACTTTATACTTCCAGATCCTGATATGAATCTAGATCATTAGCAAGATCTGAATTTGTGGAAAAAAATACGTAATAAAATCAAATAAATAGCGGTAGGGATGTATCCGATTTTTCTTCTTCCATATCAGATCGCATCGGACATTTACAGAAAACAACAAATGGTTATATCATTTCATGGTGGATCGGCGAATTATTGGGCCGAGCTGGATTTGAACCAGCGTAGACATATTGCCAACGAATTTACAGTCCGTCCCCATTAACCGCTCGGGCATCGACCCAGGAAGAAGCAATTTAAGTCTTTATTGTATTGATAATCCATGATCAACTTCCTTTCGTAGTACCCTACCCCCAGGGGAAGTCGAATCCCCGCTGCCTCCTTGAAAGAGAGATGTCCTGAACCACTAGACGATGGGGGCATACTTGCCCGACCGCCATTATACTATGTTCATAGTATGAACAGTTTTTTGAAATTGTCAATATAATGTAATGATATGACTCGATCAGAAGGATCTTTCCATCTTTCATAATTCCATAGAATTTTTTGATTCATCATTTCGATTTATATAGATTTTACATTTTTAAAATACATTAGATAGAATCCTTTCGGGGAATGATTGTTTTGCTGGAAAAGTCGAGGGGGTTAAACTTTTCATTTATTTCT